TGAACGAGCAGCGGATGAAGTGGCACCAACAGCCATCGGATGGCCACTTGTTGAAATTGAAACAACAACACCGCTAATTAACATAATACACTTTCCACCTAAAAATAACCCAGGGGGTAGACATTCTTTTAAGAACCGACTAGCTATCATTTTAGCAGCTCCTAAAGGAATTCCAATAGAAATAATTTCGCGAATATCCGATATAAGTCCTGCAGTCCCGACTACTGGACCAATATAAGGAATTGTGGCAGGTATGGCCTTTATAATTGATGTTACTTTCACTAATTCATACTCCTGTAATCGCTAATAGAATAATTCTAATTAAAAATTGATTACCTATGGTTTTTGTGGACCCATAAGGAATTACGTTACCTATAATATCACTAGCATTTACTAAAAATTTTATACTTGAGAAAACCGGTCCAACAGAAGAAATTGGTGGATCTGCAAGTATTTGCTTTATTATCGGTACTACTTTCATTTGTCTAGCCTCCTGTAATAGCTAATATAATAATTTTAACTAATTTATGATTACCAATTGGTGAAAAACCAATACACAGTCCAATACTAATTGCTATTAATGAGCCCATAATTATTTATTGGTTAATATACCTAGATTTTTTAACACTTTTTTGTGCATTATAGTGTCATTAACAACTCTATCATATAATAATCAATTAAGCAAGTGTTTATTTTTCTGTGTAATTTTCTGTTCTATCTAGTAAATCTTGTATTTGATTCTTTGATAATGCATATCGATTATATGTCATAGTTGATCTTATATCATTATGTCCTATGATATTAGCTGTATTTTGTACTGATGTATCCTTCAATAGATTAGTAATTACGTTAACTCTAAAGCTATGAGATTTAATATTATAAGGTATATTATACTTTTGTAATGTATCCCTCAAATCTCTATTAATAACTTTAATTAGATTTTTATTAGTCATTGGTTTAACCTTTCCAAATAAATATTGGTAATTATACTTATCAAAAACAATAGAAAACTCTGTAGTAAGATTTCGTAAATCTTGTACTGCTTTATTAGATAAGATATGAACATGAGGTTGTTTAGTTTTATGATGAATAAGATTGAATTGAGAAGCTGAGATTGCTTTTTGAATATCATCTTTTGTAAGGTGTCTAATCTCATTAATTCTTATTCCACAGTAATAAAGTATTGTGTAAGTAATCCTTATTTGAGCTCGTTTTAAGTCTTTAATTCTTTTAAATGAGTTCCCTGCATTTGCCATAAATATAGGAAATAAATTATTATTAACAGGATCTCTTAAAGGCTGTGTTTGACGATCTTTTTTTACTTTTGGTAAAAGTTGATCAATCTTTTTATTTAAGATTTCCATCTCTTCACGAACCTCATCCTGGAGTTCTTGTAAAATTTCATTTGTTGGTTCAATAGCACTTTCAACATATTTTTGTATGATTAAAGGATTGCTATTTATTAAGTCAAAAATTTCCATTAAACGCTTATCAATAAGCTCTAAGGCTAGATTATTTTCAAAATTCTCTGGTTCAGTCATATTAAATTTACCATCTAAATTTTCTTTTCTGCATCAAAGAAGTCTGGGATATGTAAATGCTTATCCCAGACTTGAAAAGCTAGGATATTAATAAGACTATCATATTAAATTGAATTTATTAGTTAAGTAAATATTTATTACTGGAATCCAATATTAAAAGTTTTAAAAAATACTTTGTTGTAATAACGGGACTGACGAGACTCGAACTCGCAACTTCCGCCGTGACAGGGCGGTGCTCTAACCAATTGAACTACAATCCCCAAAATAAGGTACTCAGCTTTTTGTCTGTAGTATATTAATACTCTATAAGAAATGTCAAATTTTTATAGTTTTTTAATAAAGGAGAAACAGGGATTCGAACCCTGGGTACAAAAATTGTACGATAGATTAGCAATCTATTGCTTTCGACCACTCAGCCATTTCTCCTAAATCAATAAAACCAATTATTTCTAGTTTTAAACTAGATGGCTCTGGTGGGATTTGAACCTACCGCCTTGGGCTTATGAGTCCCCTGCTCTAACCACTGAGCTACAGAGCCTTTAATATATCAATACTATAACATGAGGATTATATTTTAAGTAAAGTATTTATAATTTTTAATCTAAAATTTGGTTTATTTTATAAATTTAATTTTATCGTTCAATAATAAATTAGATATATAATTATATTATAATTATTAATAACGTTAACTTAATATATGAATAATTTTTGGACTAATATTCTCCGATATCCTCGGTTTTTTGTCAGTAGTTTAATAGGTTTGATTTTAGTTATTTTAACACCTTTTAAAAATTTATTTAAGATTCCTAAATTACGTGTATTCTTAGTTTTATTTGTTTTATTATTCTCTATAAGCTTATATTTTATTATCATAAATATGGTTGGTTTATAAATTTTATTTCAGCAATTTGGTTTGTTTGATAAACTGATGAATACAAGGTATATTTCTCTTTTTCATGTACCTTGTATCCATCATTTTATTTTTATTTTATAAATTTATACTATTATTGTTTTTTCCATTTTTCATTATGTAGTAACTAGGAGTTTCTTCTTAAACCCACTGACTTTTTATTCAATTAGTTTTAAGCTCAGTATCATCTTATAATCGTTTTTCAAAATATTAATATCCATAGTTCTAGATTTATGTATCTAAACCTCCAAATGGATACAGCAAAAAGTGAATTTATCAACCGTATTTTAGGTTTATTCAACTAAATAATTTATGCTTTTTTTATGAAAAATAATAAAAATTCTATTATCTTAAATAATTTTTACTATCTTTGCTTATAATAGTAGTGTAGCTAACTTTTTTCTAGTTTAGTTGTAAGAAAGTCAAAAACCGTTATTTATATTAAGGAATGAATTACTATGGCATTACCATGGTATCGTGTTCATACTGTTGTTTTAAATGATCCTGGAAGATTAATTGCAGTACATTTAATGCATACAGCATTAGTTGCAGGTTGGGCAGGCTCAATGGCCTTATATGAACTTGCAGTATTTGATCCATCTGATCCTGTTTTGAATCCTATGTGGCGTCAAGGTATGTTTGTAATGCCGTTTATGACTCGCTTAGGAATCACAGATTCATGGGGTGGTTGGAGTATTACAGGTGAGAGTGTATCAAATCCAGGTATTTGGAGTTTTGAAGGTGTAGCATTATCGCACATTATTTTATCAGGAATGTGTTTCTTAGCTGCTATTTGGCACTGGGTATACTGGGATCTAGAATTATTCCGTGATCCAAGAACAGGGGAACCTGCTTTAGATTTACCAAAAATCTTTGGTATTCACTTATTCTTATCAGGCTTATTATGTTTTGGTTTTGGAGCATTCCACGTAACAGGTTTATTTGGACCTGGTATTTGGGTATCTGATGCTTATGGTATTACTGGGAAAGTACAACCTGTTGCCCCAGCTTGGGGTGCAGATGGTTTTAACCCATTTAATCCTGGTGGTATTGCAGCGCATCATATTGCCGCAGGTATTTTTGGTATTTTCGCAGGTATTTTCCATTTAACAGTACGTCCACCACAACGTTTATATCGTGGATTACGAATGGGTAATATTGAAACTGTATTATCAAGTAGTATCGCAGCTGTTTTCTTTGCAGCTTTCGTTACTTCGGGTACAATGTGGTATGGTGCCGCAGCAACTCCAATCGAATTATTTGGTCCAACTCGTTACCAATGGGATAGTGGTTATTTCCAACAAGAAATTGAACGTCAAGTAGAAACATCTGTAAGCGAAGGTTTATCAGAAAGTCAAGCTTGGTCACGTATTCCAGATAAATTAGCATTCTATGATTACATTGGAAACAACCCAGCGAAGGGTGGTTTATTCCGTGCCGGTCCAATGGATAAAGGTGATGGTATTGCTGAAGCATGGTTAGGTCATCCAATTTTCCGAGATAAAGACGGTCGTGAATTAACAGTTCGAAGAATGCCTGCTTTCTTTGAAACATTCCCTGTTATTTTAGTAGATAAAGATGGTATTATTCGTGCAGATATTCCATTCCGTCGTGCTGAATCAAAATATAGTATTGAGCAAGTAGGTGTAACTGTTGATTTCTACGGTGGTAAATTAAATGGTCAAACATTTAAAGATGCCCCAACAGTTAAGAAATTCGCTCGAAAAGCTCAATTAGGTGAAGTTTTTGAATTTGATCGAACAAGTTTAGAGTCAGATGGTGTATTCCGTAGTAGTCCACGTGGTTGGTATACTTTTGGTCACGCAAACTTTGCTTTCTTATTCTTCTTTGGTCACTTATGGCATGGTGGTCGTACAATCTTCCGTGATGTATTTACGGGTATCGGTGCTGAAGTAACAGAGCAAGTAGAGTTTGGTGCGTTCCAAAAACTTGGTGACAAGTCTACTAAGAAACAAGGTGCTGTGTAAATTATAGTCTTTGTTTTTTAAATCTATTCAAAATTAAACAGGATTAAACAATGGAAGCTTTAGTTTATACATTTTTACTTATCGGTACTTTAATGGTAATTTTCTTCTCGGTATTTTTCCGCGAAACACCTAGAATTATCAAAAAATAAAACCATATTGATGGTTTTATTTTTTAATCCTCATGTTCTTCAAATGGATCACGTAAATTTTTAGACGCAGGTCCAAAAGCAGTATATATTGAATATGTAGTAATACCTAAAAGTAAGCTTGACACAAAAATTACGATAATCGTTGCTGTTTCCATGTTATATATTTATCTAAATTAACGCTTTAGTATTATATAACATACAATAGAAAAATTAATTTATTAATAATGTAAAATTTTTATGGCATTAAGAACAAGATTAGGTGAAATTTTACGCCCATTAAATGCGGAATATGGTAAGGTAGCACCCGGTTGGGGAACAACTCCAATTATGGGAGTAGTAATGTTAGCATTTTTAGTATTTTTATTAATTATTTTACAAATATATAATTCATCTTTAATTATTGAAAATGTTGATGTAGATTGGGCAAATGGTATTGTTTAAAGACAATAACTAAATAATTTAAAAGGTTTAAAACCTTTTAAATTATCTTATAAATTCTAAAAGCTTAAATCAATTTCAAAATATATATAAATATATGGATATTATAACTCTAGGTTGGGCAGGCTTAATGACAATGTTTACTTTTACATTATCATTAGTAGTTTGGGCTCGAAATGGTTTTTAAATATTAGAACTTTGTAAAACTTAAAAATTTTTAACTATTATGTCATTACTTCTAAAAATTTTCCCGTATGCAAGTCCAGAAATTGTTACTACTGCAGTAACATGTTTCTTTATGGTATTATTCGGTCTTTCTTTGGGCTTTGCATTGTTAAAGGTTCAAGGTGAATAATAATTATTTAATAATAATATAACTCATATTATTATTAAATAATTAACATTTTTTTCTTTAACTTCATTCATTTATTATTATGTAATTATAAGAATAAATTGAGAGTATTACTCGTATCACGCTCTTTCTCTAATAATTGAAATTATAGTTAATTAGATTGTATCTGGGAATTAAAGATTGTATAGTGACATCACGAATTTGTGAAAGCAAAAGTTATATCAAATAGTATTATAAATATTAAATTTTATTAACGCGGAAAATCGAAAAATTTATTATCTTATTTTTTAAATATCTTGAAATGTTAAAATTATAATCTTCAGGAAGTTGGATGTAATCCCATTTATTTTAACATTATTTATAGACAATTTAAATAAGGAACTTTTGGTTAAATTTACTCAGAATTTGAGGAATAATATACAAGTGTATATAAAGTATTAGGCTGAACTAGTTTATTAATTAAATAGTCTAATTCAGGAACGCTTAAGCTAATCAACTTATCATTATTTAATAGACTTATTAAATAATGATAAGTTGATTAGCTTAAGTTTTTAGAAGTATAGACCTAACATATCAGGGAAAAAACGATTTATTTCAATAATAAATCCGGCTGTAAATGTCATCCATAAAGTTAAAAGAACAGGAGCAGTTGATAAATATTTTTGAAGATTATCCATATAATTAAAGGAATTTGTGAATTAAATATTTGATAAATTTAACGTGGTGATACGGTAACTTCGTCAGTTGGAGCAATTAAATCATTACTAATTAATTCTTGCCATGCTGAAATAGGCCAAATATAACCAGTTGTCATTATTTTTAAAGCTAATGGAACATTGATGATAATTTCACTCTCAGTCGGATTTTTAGTTGTACTAACCGCACGTACATATTTACGTCCTACCCAACCTATCCAACCTGAAATGTAAATAAATCCGAATCCAGGTAACATAAATTCTGCGGCATGGCTCCAACGTCCATCAGCAATTAAATGAGGTAAACCATCTGTCCCACATAATAATTCTGAACGACCATATTTATCAAATCGAGCTTGTGTCCGTTCGATTTGTTGTTGTAATGCTAAAGCTGGTGGTGTACCTTCTTCATAATTACTCATTCTTTGTTGTAACTTTTTCACACTTGCTTTCAAGCGTTTTTCAAATGCAGGTGATTCACTACATTTTGTTAATCCACCAATATCGGCTAAAGCACGGTTTGGTAATACCATAATGAAAAGTGTGAAAAGCAAAGTCAATAAATTAAAACGTTTCATTAACAAAGTAAAGAAAATTAAAAACTTTTGGTTTGATAAAAAATTTCAGTTAAAACTTTGTGTTGAAATAACGTATGAGAAAATATAATTATTTCAACACATCTATCTCTTATAAGCTAAATAACAAACTTAATCTTCAAATTTGTCAATGAGACAGGAAAGCTTCCTACTAGTAGCCTTTGCAACATCATAAAAGAATCAGAAAAATATGTATTTAGTAGCGAAGCGTCCAGTCTAGTATTCAATTACAGTTAGATCGCTCATGATTTTAAATTTTGTTAATAAGTCACAGAAGGTTGCTCATACTGTTCCTAAAATAGATTGTGAACTGCAAAGGAATCGAGTTTTATAAACCAAGCCCAAAAAAGCCAGCAGTTCATATCTCAAAGTTATTGTACCATATTATATGATAAAATTTTCTTTTCACAAAAAGACTTAAAAATTATTTAAATTTATTGTTTATAATAATCGATTATTTACTTTATTAGGTATTTTTATTACTTCTCGTTAAGATACTTTAAACTTTTTGTTCAAAAAAGAAATTTTGTGTTATCAAGGGAATTAAAAAAAATTAATGATTTCAGTTTATGAGTGAACTAAATTGATTTATGAATAAATCAATTTAGTCGGAATGATTTCTTTTAATTACTCAAGATCCTTACGATTTGGATTTCGTGATGGATCACTTGAAAGAAAACCAAAAATAAATAAAGAAACAAAAAAGATAACTGTTGTATAAACTAGAATTTTTAAAGTTAACATTCAATTTTTCCTAGGAACTGTTTTTAATAATATTAATTATACTAAAACCTAATAAATATAAATCATTTAATTCGAGAAAAATTGCTATTTTTCACTACTATTCGCTCGAATATTATTTAAGAGAAATGGATAAACTTTGAAAACTGAAATTTCAATTTGCTTATCATTAGTAATATTACCTATTTCAGAAAATGATTCACCTAAAGAAATATAACCTTCAATTACAATGTAATCATTAATTTGATAATACTGGACAATATCATAAGCTAAATTTCCCCAAACTGAAAGTTTAACAATTATATCGGTGCTATTTTTTCGAGTTTGACTTAATTTAGCATATATCTCAGTTACTGAAATATTATCCTCAAAAACACTTTGTTCAGGTTTTCCAATAAGTTTAACAATAAGACTTACATAATTCATCGAAAATTAAAACTTCTAAATTATTAGATTCTTTTGTTTTTGAATATCCTCAAAATTAATATCTCGCAATCGTTTTAATAATCGAATAAAGTATTCTAGAAAATAATCGTCTAATTGGTTGACTTCGTTAGCTTCAATTTTAAATGTCTTGTATAAATCAAAAGTTGATTTTGAAAAATTGTTTTCGACGTTTAAAATTTCAGCGAAAGCTAATCGATCACTTATATTTTGTCCCCATTCGAAAAATCCGAACAGTTGACTTACTAATTTTAAAATAGCCAGTGGTACACGATTTACTTTTGCTGATTGTCCTGCAAGTTGTTCACATAAACTAATTATTTCTGATGAAACCCAACCTTTTGGACCTCCTAACACAAATGTTTTATTTGTTGTTTGAGGAAGTTGTAAAGATCGTAAGCAAAATTTTGCGATATCTTGTGTGTCCATATAGGAAACACAGGTATTTTCATTTGTTACTAAAATTGGTAAATTTTCGAGAACTGGAATTGCATACTGTTCAATTAAACCTTGATAAAATCCAGCTAACCGAAAAATTGTATACGGAATTTCTGATTCTTTTAATTTAATCTCAATTCCATATTTCATTTCCATTAAAGGAATATTCAAAAACTGTTCCAGGTTTTGTGAGGAACAAAAAACAAAGCGTTGAATGTTAGCAGCTTTTGCTGCCTCAATTAAGGCAAGTTTTCCATCCCAATCTACTGTTTTTAAGATATCTTCATCTGATGGACGACTTGTTGAAGCGTCAATAACTGCACTAATCCCTTGCATACAAGGTGGAATAGTTTCAGGTCGACTTAAATCACCATAAATTAACTCAGCACCCCATTCTTTTAAAAAATTAGCTTTTCTGAAATTTCTTACTAAGCAACGAACTGGATAACCTTTTGTTAACGCTTGAAGGACAATTTGACGTCCTAATGTTCCTGTTCCTCCAACAATAAGTAGACTCATATATATATTTTGTTATATTAAAGAGTTTTTATAAAGATTAAAAAATTAAGAAAATCTTTTTAATCAAAAATTGTACTTTGTAAAATATCCTCTGCTTCAAGGTTAACAAGCTCTTTTTTAGTTAATACTTGTCCACGACTATCAAAAATTCGGTTTGCTTGACGCATACGGGCCCGATCTAATGCATTTTTGACACTACGAGCATTTGCAAATAATGGTTTTTCTTTTCGTCTTCTAATATAATCAGTAAATGCTACTTCTGCTTGAGGAGTTAACTGATATTGTTGTTCTTCTAACATCATTTTAGAAATTTTTAATAATTCCTCAACTGTATAATCTGGGAAATCAATATGATTTGCAATCCGTGACGACAAACCTGGGTTTGATTCATAGAATTTGTCCATCGGTTCTTTATAACCTGCTAAAATTACAACTAAATCGTCACGCTGATTTTCCATGACTTGTAATAAAATCTCGATTGCTTCTGAACCATAATCTCTTTCATTATCTGGTTTGTATAAATAGTAGGCTTCATCAATAAATAAAACACCACCCATCGCTTTTTTCAAAACTTCTTTGGTTTTTGGAGCCGTATGACCAATGTATTGTCCAACCAAGTCATCTCGTGTAACTGTTAATAAATGACCCTTCTTAATATAACCTAATTGGAATAAAATATCTGCCATTTTTAGTCCAACTGTCGTTTTTCCAGTTCCAGGACTACCTGTAAATGACATATGTAATCCAGGACTACCTGCAGTAATCCCTAAATTTTTCCGTAATTTGTCGATCAGTAGTAATGCCGCAATTTCGCGGATACGAGCTTTAACGGGAGCTAAACCTACTAATTCTTCGTCTAATAGATTTAAAATTTTTGCTATTTCTGTTTTATTATACTCTTCTTGCAAATTGACTGAATTCATAAATGGTAATATTAGTAAATTTTATATATTAGCTTAAAAATTTCTTGTAGCTAATTAAATAAATAATTAATTACAGAAAAAATTTAATTATTATTTAAGGTTTAAGTAAATAAAAGTCAATCGATATCAATTATCGGGAAAGCTCTTAAAACAGAGTTATTTCTATAATTGATATAGATTGAAACTCCAGCGCGAAACATTTATACGCCAGTGAAGTTATATCTCTTTTTAAAATATTTTAATACCCTTTTTAGTCCCTTTACAAAAAAGGATGACTGCTTGTGTATTAGAAGTGATCTTAAATATAACTTTATTTCTTACATTTGTGTATAAAATAATTTTGATCTTTAAATTACTTAACAGGTTAATGTTAAGTAATTTAAAGATCAAAAAAATCCTTTTAAAATAGGATAACTTGATTGATGTTTAATAGATATACTGTATTTTAAGAGGAAGTCTTACCCAAATGTTGGAATACTTGAAAGACAGATTAAAGCAAATCCTGCACTTCCACAAGCACCAACAAAGAAACCGCCTTTAAACTGATCCCAAGCTTTTTTTGTTTGCAATTGGTTTGTATTTTCTGTCTCTTTATTTTGCCCAAAGACAGCTACACCGTAAATTGTTAAACCTAATGTTAAAATGAGAATTAATCCAATTGTTGAAAGAAAACCACTAAATAAAGCAATATCAGAATTACGTAATGGACCTAATTTAACAAACGGACCCATTAAAAAATAACCATGTGCTAATCCAATTTCTAAACCACGTAATAACGGAGTTAAACCAAATCGATAAGCTGGTAAATTTTTTAAAATAGCTCGTGTTAATGACGATGATGTTATGGGTGTTGCTAAATGTCCAACAAACGGATCATCGTTATACGGTTTAATAAAATTAGCCATAAATTGAATTTAAAATTTAATGAAGTTAATAGTAAAGTTCTTTAATTAATCTAAGGTATTTAAAAAATTAATGAAAATTTTTACCAACCAAAATTTTTATATAGATTACTATATAATATATATTAATATACAGAAAAATTTTTATAAACTTCATTATTTATAAAATAAAGAGATTTTATGACACTTGCTATTGATTACTTTTTATTAGTAGGATTTTGTTTTGCGGTTACTTCAGGCCTATATTTAGGCTTAAAATCAATCAAATTAATTTAATATTATATTAGGCCACAATAAATGCAAAAAGAGATTCGTCAAGACAAAATTATTGGATCCCGACGTTTTAGTAATTATTTTTGGGCAATTTTTTTATGTAGTGGTGGTGTTAGTTTTTTGTTAGCAGGTATTTCAAGTTATTTTAAAACGAATTTATTACCCTTTGCAAATCCAGCCGAATTGGCTTTTATTCCACAAGGTTTAGTAATGATTTTTTATGGTACATTAAGTGTTTCACTTAGTATTTATATTTTTATCACACTATTTTGGGATATTGGAAGTGGTTATAATGAATACAATAAAATTGAAAATCTTGTTAAAATCGTTCGGAAAGGATTTCCAGGAAAAAATCGAGAAATTCTTTTAACTTATCCATTAGCAAATATCCGAGCAATCGGAATAAAAATTTCTGAAGGTTTAAATCCAAAGCGAAGTATTTACTTATGTTTAAACGATGAACGAAAAATTCCTTTAACACCTGTTCAACAACCAAATACAATTTCAGATTTAGAAGAAGAAGCGGCGGACTTAGCCAAATTTTTAGATTTGAAACTTGAAAATTTATAATATTTTATTGCTTTTTATACCCGCATAATTTTATAATAAAAATATGCGGGCATAGTTTAGTGGTAAAACCTTAGCCTTCCAAGCTAATGATGGGGGTTCGATTCCCCCTGCCCGCTCTCGGTTAAGTTTTAGAATGAGCAACAATCATTTTTTATAGGAGAATATAGAATTATGTCTGGTGGATCTACTGGTGAACGTCCATTTTCGGATATTATTACAAGTGTACGTTATTGGATTATTCATAGTATAACAATTCCTTCTCTTTTTGTATCGGGATGGTTATTTATTAGTACTGGTTTAGCATATGATGTTTTTGGTACTCCACGTCCAAATGAATATTTCACGCAAGATCGTCAACAAATCCCATTGGTGAATGATCGTTTCAGTGCAAAACAAGAATTAGAAGATTTAACTAAAGGTTTATAGGAGGTAAAAAAGATGACAAAAAATATTAATCAACCCGTAGCTTATCCTATTTTTACTTTCCGTTGGTTAGCTATTCATGGCTTAGCTGTACCAACTGTATTCTTCTTAGGTGGAATTACAGCTATGCAATTCATTCAACGATAAATTAATAATATAGATATAGACGCGAGGTAATATTTATGACAGGTCCAAATCCAAATAAACAGGCAGTAGAATTAAATCGAACTTCTCTTTACTGGGGACTTCTATTAATTTTTGTTTTAGCTGTATTATTTTCAAGTTATTTCTTCAATTAATATTTATAGATAGGAGTTTTTTATATGGCAAATACTGGTAGAATTCCTTTATGGCTTGTAGGTTTAGTAGGTGGATTAGCAGTAATAACAATGCTTAGTTTATTCATTTACGGTTCTTACTCTGGTTTAGGTTCATCATTATAACATAAACCTATTCAATCTTAGAGAATGTACTCATAGTAAAGAAAAGTTATTAAATAACTTAACTTGTCTTTAGTTAATAATAATATTATTCTTAGTTTGATAATATTATTATTAACCTAAATTCGAAAAATTATTTTTTAAAAAACAATTTTCTTAATCTTTTTAAAAATTTCCTTGTAAAATTTATTAGTTTCTTTGGAATGTTACGATCTGTTCCTAACCAACCATACCAAAGTTTAGGGAAACGAGATTGCGTTCGACCTTCAAGCCCATAAGGTTTCCATTCTTTTTTATACTCTTGCCAATCCGTATAACCACCACTATAGACACTATCTTTTGCTCTTGGACCAATATGCATTTCTGTATTTTCAGTCAAAAATGGAATATAAAAGTATTGACTAAATAAAGCATGAATGAGCCCATAAAATAGGAATAAAAACTCGAGATAAAATACACATCTTAATGCTAATGCGATAAGGGCAGGTTTGTCATAATTACCAATGAATTGTAATTTACTCCCATAAATTGACATACGTACTGCAAATTGAAACATATATCTTTCAACCCAATCCCAGGTTGAAACCATTGTCCAATGCCAACGAATTAAATATGGACAATATCTTTTATATACTCGGGTAACATAAACCCAAGCCATTACTGGACTCATTGTTTTAAAAGCAAATATTAACTTGTTAACAACTTGAGGTAAAACTGTATTGAATACAACGTAATAAATTTTATCCGTTACAGGTTTTAGAGAGTCTGGAACACGTGAAAAAATCATTGATATAGGATCAATTCGATACCCACCTTGTTCTGAGGGTTTAACAAGAGCGAATTTTAAATTGAAAAAGTCTTGTGCAGATCGAACTTCACTTTCATCAAATGATAATTTTCCTCCAAGTTGATTACGATACTCTGTAACAAGTGTCCCTTTAAATCCGATTATATCAGACTGCATATTTCGAACCGTTTCATTTGAGGCTCGGGTCAACCCTTTTAACTTAAGTGCTTTAATAAATTGACCATAATCATTAAATATATCTTTTGAATGTAAATACCATAATCCTGCAGCAAATAAACTTATACAACAAATATAAAATGAAGTTTTTACATTGTATTTAATAGCTAAAAAAATGAAGCGAATAAATGTAATAAATAAACAAATGTTTTCAATATCAACGAGACTCAAACCTTGTTTAGAATAATCAATAACACCTTGTATAATTAGACGTAATGTTTCTAGTGAGACATCAGTTGAAATTGGAGCTGTGTTCATAATTCCATAGATTATCTGATAATCAGGATCAACAGCATTGGGGTTAGCAATACCAAAAAAATTCAATATTGTTTCTTGATCTATATGAACTAATAAAACAGCTAATTTAGTCAATAAATTCATGATTTAATTTAGTGAATAAAATATATTATAAGTATTTCTTATTTTGCTGTTAAAACAATAATTTGTAAATAGAAATTGAATTAATTTCTACTAAAAATTTGACTGACTATTTTTTCTTTAATTAATATATTGGTAAAATATGTTTTAAATATTTTTTATATTACTATTAAATAAACATATTCACTAATAAGAAATAAGAAAATTTCGTTTAGATAAATTTCGACTTTTTATTTGATTTTAATATCAATTTACTTAGTTGATAATGTCAATGGAAAAAGAGATAGTCGATGAAATCCATAGTTTAAATCAATAAACTATCTATTTATATCTATTACCCCCAAGGGAATTCGAATCCCTGTCTGCTCCGTGAAAGGGAGCTGTCCTAGGCCTCTAGACGATGGGGGCTAATATATTTTCAGAAAACTAGAAAGCGGGCAACGCGATTCGAACGCGCGACATCAACCTTGGCAAGGTTGCGCTCTACCACTGAGCTATGCCCGCACTAGTATATTTTCTAGAAATTCTGTTATGATTAGAATAAATTAAATGATTCACCACATTATGTCAATAGTTTATATTGATTTAGAAATTATAGTCTAGACTATAATTTCTAGGTAGACTAAATTGATGATGAAATACCATCAGCAGCAGCAATAACAATAACAAGGCCAACCCAAGCTTGGAAAGCTCTATTGAATGTGCTTTTCGAATCTTCCCATTCACCAGGTGTAGCTAAAGCTACTGGAACAGTTACCACTAAACCGAATGAAATGAAAACTAATAAAGCTACTAAAGCAGTTATCATAAATCTTTTTTTAAAACTTTTTATATTGATGATTTTTTACAGGATATATTAAAGATTACCTTTTTTTAAAGCTAATAATACAACTACTGCTGGTCCTGATAACATGATAGCACCTGTTGCTATTAGCTGACCGATCACTTGCCAATTAACCATTTTTAAAATCCTTAATTTATAAATTTTTAATGAAAGTTCAAATAACAAAATAACTTATATTGTTATATGTTATTTTACTTTAAAACTGTTAAAGTAAATATATTATTTTAAATAATATTTTATTTATTACAAGCATTATTGAATAGAAATTTTTTTTATACTTAAATACTTTAATATTTCTTTCTTTTCATGTTAGTATTATTTTAGGGTTGCTAACTCAATGGTAGAGTACTCGGCTTTTAACCGATTTGTTCTGGGTTCGAGTCCCAGGTAACCCATATAAATTAAAGATAAAAAATTAATAAACTTTTCATGAGATGTTAATACTCAATAAATAATTTATAATAAATACAGTTTTTATTGACTGCTAGATTAAAATTTTGTCTTCTTACTTTATAAACCTACATTAATTATGTATCTAAAAACTGAGTCAATAATAATTAATTATTAGAAATAATGACTATCAGTTTTTTATTATAACATTTAACTATAGCTTTACTTAAAGACAACTGCCTTGTATATATCGAATTACAAAACATGATTTTGAACTTTCTAATCATTCTAAGATAAAATAGATTCGAACCTTTACTAGCAACTCAGGTTCCTAGCTAGTCAAATTAGTTCTATTTAAAACTACTATGATTAAATTTAAAATCATAGTAGTTTTAAATAGAATTAATTACTTCCCAAATGAGAATAATTAGATACTAATTAAATTTCCAATTAAAAATCAGGATGAAAATTAGTAAAGATTAGTCAATAGGACGCATTGATAATACTGGTTCATTAGCACGGTTAATACCTTTTTCGAAACCAGCAGCTGCAGCACGAGCACGACCTGAATGCCACCAGTGACCAATTAGGAAAAAGAATCCTAAGAAGAAATGAGAACAACATAACCATGAACGTGGTGATACATAGTTTACAGAGTTAATTTCTGTTGCTACACCACCTACAGAGTTAAGTGAACCTAAAGGAGCATGTGTCATGTACTCAGCAGCACGACGTTCTTGCCATGGTTGAATATCATTTTTAATTTTATTGATATCTAAACCATTCGGACCACGTAATGGTTCAACCCAAGGAGCACGTAAATCCCAAAAACGCATTGTTTCACCACCAAAGATGATTTCACCACTTGGTGAACGCATTAAGTATTTACCTAAACCTGTTGGACCTTGCGCAGTAGATACGTTTGCACCTAAACGTTGATCTCGTACTAAGAATGTAAACGCTTGTGATTGTGATGCTTCAGGACCTGTTGGACCATATAATTCACTTGGGTAAGCTGTATTATTATACCAAGCGTATAAAGCTGCTGTGAAACCCATTAAAGAGATTGCAGCTAAACTATATGAAAGGTATGCTTCACCTGACCATACAAAAGCTCGACGAGCCCAAGCAAATGGTTTTGTGAAGATGTGCCAGATACCACCAGTGATACATAAAATACCAACCCAGATGTGACCACCAATAACATCTTCCATATTGTTTACAGATACAACCCAACCGTCACCACCAAATGGAGAACGGAAAACGTAACCAAAGATTACAATTGGATTTAAAGTCGGAGTTGTAATTAAACGTACATCACCACCACCTGGTGCCCATGTATCATAAACTCCACCTAAATACATTGCTTTAATTACTAATAAGAATGAACCAACACCTAATAAACATAAATGAATACCTAAAATAGTTGTCATTTTGTTTTTATCACGCCAGTCATAACCGAAGAATGGGAATGATTCTTCTAAAGTATCTGGACCTAATAATGAGTGGTAGATTCCACCAAATCCTAAAACAGCAGAAGAAATTAAATGAATAACACCAACTGCAAAATATGGAACAGTCGAAGTAATTTCACCACCTGGTCCGATACCGTAACCTAATGTTGCTAAATGTTGGATTAAAATAAATCCTTGTTCGTAAGTTGGTTTTTCTGGTACGAAATGAGATACCTCAAATAATACCATAGCACCAGCCCAGAATACCATTAAACCAGCATGTGCTACGTGAGCACCTAATAATTTACCTGAGACATTAATTAAACGAGCATTTCCACTCCACCAAGCAAAACCTGTTGACTCGATGTCGCGACCTGCAATACTACTATTAAAGGGCGTTTCCACGTGGTAATACCTCCTCAGGGAATACGAAGTTTTCATGTGGTTGATCTTGTGCAGCCATCCATGAACGGATACCTTCGTTTAATAAAATATTTTTTGTGTAGAATGTTTCGAATTCTGGATCTTCTGCAGCACGTAACTCTTGTGATACGAAATCATAAGCACGTAAGTTTAATGCTAAACCAACAATACCAATTGCACTTGTCCATAATCCAGTTACAGGTACAAATAACATGAAGAAGTGTAACCAACGTTTGTTAGAAAAAGCTACACCGAAAATTTGTGACCAGAAACGATTCGCAGTTACCATTGAATATGTTTCTTCTGATTGTGTTGGAGTAAATGCACGGAATGTATTTGCAGCATCACCATCTTCAAATAATGTGTTTTCTACAGTTGCACCGTGAATTGCACATAATAAAGCACCACCTAAAATACCAGCAACACCCATCATGTGGAATGGGTTTAATGTCCAGTTGTGGAAACCTTGTAAGAATAATAAGAATCGGAAAATTGCAGCAACACCAAAACTAGGTGCGAAGAACCAACTTGCTTGACCTAATGGGTATAATAAAAATACTGATACAAATACAGCAATTGGACCAGAGAATGCGATAGCATTATATGGTCGGATACCTACTAAACGAGCAATTTCAAATTGACGTAAACAGAAACCGATTAAACCGAATGCACCGTGTAAAGCGATAAATGCCCAAAGACCACCAATTTGACACCAGCGAGTAAAATCACCTTGCGCTTCTGGACCCCATAAAAGTAATAATGAGTGACCCATACTGTTTGCAGGTGTAGAAACTGCTGCTGTTAAGAAGTTACAACCTTCAAGATATGAAGTTGCTAAACCGTGTGTGTACCACGATGTAACGAATGTTGTTCCAGTTAACCATCCACCTGTAGCTAAATAAGCTGTTGGGAATAATAATAAACCTGACCAGCCAACAAAAACAAATCTGTCTTTCTTTAACCAGTCATCGATAAGATCAAATAAGCCACGTTCTTGGTTTTGTCCAATAGCAATGGTCATATTTTATAATCCTTAAAATAAAATAACATATTAAGCAAACCTTAATTTATAATTTTTGCTTTATTCTTTACAACTTGTAACTAACATTATACATTAGGTTTAAAGAAAATTGATATTTTAATCTCCTAAAAATTTCCCTACGTAAGTTACCTTATTCTCCTTCTCTAAAACTTGACGGATACAACAAAACAAAATAATTATAGACATTGATGAAGACATTGTTGTTAAAGTGACTATAAGTTATGCTCTTAACATTGCACATTTAACTAAAACTGTGTCTTTAGGATTTAAATTGCATAATTTCACGACAATATTTATTGTAATTAACAAAATATTCGAACGATCTGAACCAGGTGGAATTTTTTTACCATAATATCTACAAACCAAATTACAAATTGATTCTATTTGAAAAAGTTCAGGTGTCAACGCACTTTTAGTAAAAAAGAACGGTTTCCAGGGAACAATGTTCATCAGTATTTTAAATAGCTTACTATGCTCATTATGGGTTAAATCGTCAGTCCTACTACCCGTGGAACAATAATCAGAATAATTAGGGTTCAACTCTATAAGACTTGAGTTTGAACTTTCCCTCAAAATTTTTTTAGCATATCTAAGATAATTTTTGGAACGCGCAAACCAGAATTAAGAAATTTTTTGATTGGAATAATACCAATAGTAAGAAGGTTTTTAATACGACTAGGGGTTATTGAGTCGGTACAATTTTTAACAAATTATATTAAAGTGTCGTCTTCTATAATTTATTTCGTCCCTTTAAATTTTACAAATTAAAATGCTATTCAGTCTAACTCTAATATAATATTTTAGGAATTGGCCCTTGATTAACACGTTCAGGTGTGAATGTACCAAAAAACATTTCTAAAATTATTAACTTACCAAATTGTATAATTCTTGATGAAGCTGAACTTATTTTAGTAGTAATACTATTTTCTATTACTAAATTTTTGGAATTAATTAATAAATTTAAAGTACCATCCTCAATGAGAGACACTAAAAATATAGATAAATCAACAAAATATTAAACGACATAACTGTCAAAAATGAATTTATAAATAATTATATTCCGAATTAATAATATAAAATATTATTAATTCGGAATATAATTACTCAATATCGTCAGCTTGGCTGTATAAGAAAAATAAAGCCATGCTAAATGCTGGGAAAATAAGTCCAACAAGAGGAACTAAAATGGAAGGTAAAAATGATGCTGCCATAATTCTATTTTATACATTAAAGTTTAAAAACTAACATTTTAATCAATGTCAGTGATTAGTAATACTAATTATATATGAAAATAAGTTGAAATTAAAAAAATATCATTAATATAAATCAAAATTTTCTTTATTTTTATAGTAGAATTAATATTATTAAATTTACTATATTTAACATTACTAATTTATACATATAGAGGTTTTACTTATGGAAAGTTTACTATTAGCGCGATTACCGGAAGCATACGTTGTATTTAGTCCAATTGTAGATGTATTACCAATTATTCCTGTTTTCTTCTTATTATTAGCATTTGTGTGGCAAGCAGCAATTGGTTTTAGATAAAAATCTTAACTCAAGATATTTTATCAAGGAGCTGATCATTAACTGAAATTGAATTACAGTCAATTTCTTCGTTTTGATCTTAATTGAGATATATTAATTTAGTTTCTTAACTCTATCTATTTTATTTCTTAAATAACTTATTTTTATGATAAGTTGTTAAAAGAGAAATATATATCATATATTTACATTTTTATATTAGTAACTAAGGATAAATGGTAGAACCTTTATTATCTGGAATAGTTTTAGGTATGATTACTGTATCAGCGCTTGGCCTTTTTGTAGCAGCTTATTTACAGTATCGTCGTGGTAATCAATTCGAAATTTAAAATCTATTAAGTTAGATAAACTAATTAAATAGACTTAGTTTATCTAACTTAATAGGTTTTAACTGATCTTTTACTTAAATAAATTAATTGAAAGAAAAGAGAAAAAATTGATTTTGAAAGGTCTTACAAACTTTTAATAAAGGTAATTTTCTAAAAACTAAAAACGGTTCAATACTTGATTCTTAAGTATTTTCCAACTTTATCTGAATCTTCTAGTTCCTGTTCTTGAACCTCATTCCAAAATTGTGAATTACTAATTGTATCCTTAAGATCAGGTATTTCTAGTAAATTCTAATCAATATCACCAGCGCCAGGATCACCCGGTTGCTTATACATCAATTTTTGATTAATATTATCTCTTGTTGATTTTTTGGAAGTTTCGGTTGTAGATTTTGTTGACCTGAGCTAGTTGATATTCTTGAATCAATATTTGGGATAACAGAATTAGCCTCTGTCGAATCTTTACTACCTGCTCGCAAAACCAGAACTTCTTGTCGAATCGATTTATTTTGATTCTGAACACCATCTTCATATAAAATTGGCTTACACACCCATAGGATTACAATATAAACAATAATATTTTATTTCTCATCCTAGTATTTTATATGTAATTTCATCATTTTTTTTTATTTTCATTATTAAAACTTACTTATTTTTGACCAAATACCTTAGTTGGTCATCAAAGTACCTTTAGAGGAATTTTAAGGACTATTCAGACGCCTCTCAGATATTGTGTGAAAAGCCTAACCTAAGTAATAAAATACATTAAACTGTATTTATCGGGATTTTCGGAATAGATTCGAGCCTCATCCCTTTTTGAACTCATTTTATAAGTATTTTAATATAGATTACATAACATTCTCGAAATTTTTAATAATTTTCTTTACAAACCCGCCATTGTGTTGGAAAGTAGGTAACTTACATCATTGAATAAATGAATCAATATTTCTATCCAGAGGATGAGAGAATCAAATACTCTCTGAGAGGTCCTTATTAGTCTTATTGATCGAATTTTCTAAGCTGAGTAGGGTACAAAGTTACAAGAGAATCCACTGAATAGAAATAATCCAGGACAAGGGTCTTGTAGAGCCAAACAAAATAATCAGGATGGGACTTTAACAAGAGAGCAGAAGCGTAATTTGCCCTCGCCTGACGACGCGATCATTTCTGAACAAAATGTTATCATTCGTGACGGACAAGCTAGAGACAAAATTAAAAACCACGGCCATGATTTTGGGATCGAATCAACACAAAATTCAAAAGGTAAGTTCAAAACAGAAAAGACACCGGAAAATATCCAAGCTTTTAAAGAAGAAATAAAAAATTTAGTTTTAAATGGAGAACGAATTGAAGGTACATATCGAAAAACTGAATCAGATGGCTATCCAGCTAGTCATTTTTACGACCCGAAAACTGGGAAAAACGCTGTTTTTAAAAAACAAACTAAAGAATTTGTATCTGCTTGGAAACTTACTGAAGGACAAGTCGACGATTTATTAACCAATGGAAATGTAGGAGATTATTAAATAGAATACGATAAAATTAGATACTTAGAATTGCTTCAACAAGTCGAAAGTTTAGAAAAGAAGGGTATGTCGTTATATAGAGAAGATCGAGATAAATATTTGGAATTATTAAAATATAAAGTACGATTATCTGATCAAAAATATTGGGAAAATAGAAAAAACTATTTTTCTGTTATGAATAATTTAATTAACGAAAAATTTACTGCTGAAGATTTCATTGATGAGTTTCTGTGTCTCTGGGAAAAAGATCGAGATAGGTTTGCCGTAAATTGTGAACCGAATATAGCGTCAAAAGGGTTTGCTAAGTGGATGGACAAAATATTTTCTCGTTGTGAAGTTTTTGAACCCGAAGCTCAAAAAAATGAACAGTATGGTGAAAAATGGTTAAAAGATTCAGTTAGTAATGTTTTAATACAAATTCAAAAAGAATACAATTCTAATGAGAACGTCGATTAGCACCTTCTGATTTTAACAAATTCTCGTAATATAATTAGTTTCTGAATTTTAATTGTATTACGAAAAATATTTATCTTTCGTCTTCACCACTAAAACCTGCTTATTTCCTACTTGGTTTTACTTTAAAGTATGGTAATAATACTATTGGTAGCTATAATGAAGTCGAAAGTGGGTAGGTTTTATCGAAGCTTACGCCGTTTGCGAAGCAGTGGTTAGGGTAAAAGATAAAATAATTAAATTGATATTATTGGTCAATTGAATAAACGAATTAATAAAAAATGATTGAACTATAAATTACTAATCAAATACCTACTATTTCTAATTTTTACTGTTATATAGAAATATGTTTATTCTCTTTTTGCTAGCTTTTGTATGTTAATCTTTTTGATTCGATTTACAAGTTGCTAATTAGATTTAATAAAATCTAAAATTTCTTTAGTTCTAGGCTTTATTTTTCTATTATAAAATTCTACTTTGTAAAATTAGCTTCATCTTACAATGTCATTGTCTTTCAATTTTTTATTATTTCGAATAAGTAATTCATAAACGGTTTCAACTAACAAGTTTACAACAATAAGTTGAAACCATTTATGAATTACTTATTCGAAGCTTTATTATCTAATTAAAAGCTACTTTTAAGTTAATGATGCTTTACCACCTGCTGCTTCAAGATCCTTTTTGGCCTCTTCAGCTGCATCTTTCGCCATACCTTCTTGAATTTGCTTTGGTGCTGATTCTACCATCTCTTTTGCTTCTTTTAAACCTAAACCTGTTAAGCTTCGAACAACTTTTAAAACAGCGATTTTTTTATCCGCTGGTACTTCGTCTAACATTAAGTTAAATTCTGTTTTTTCTTCAACTTCTTCAGCAGCACCTGCTGGTCCGGCCATTACCATAGTTCCGCCAGCAGCCGCTGATGCGTCTACACCAAATGTTTCTTCAATTTTACTTACTAGTTCTGATGCTTCTAATAATGTTAATGTTTTTAATTCTTCAACAATTTGATCAATTTTTTCTGACATAAGAAAACCTTATTAATTTTAATAGATGTAATTTTTTTTTAAGCAAACGCACTTAAATCTAATTGAATTGATGGTCCCATTGTAGTACAAATAAATAAGTTTTTGAAATATTTACCTTTTACACCAGGAGGTCGATTTTGTTCAATTGATTTATATAGGGATTCTAAATTTTCGCTTAGTTTATTTTCTGCGAAATCCGATTTTCCAAAACTTACGTGTACAACTCCTGCTTTATCAGCTTTATATTCAAATTTACCTTTTTTGAATTCAGATAAACTTGCAGTTAATGTAGTACTAACTGTTCCAGATTTTGGTGATGGCATTAGTCCTTTTGGACCTAAAACGCGACCAAGCTTCGCTAATTTTGGCATCATATCCGGTGTTGCTACTAATAAATCAAAATTGATATTTCCTTGGCTAATTTCTTCAATTAAATCATCCATTCCCACAATATCTGCTCCTGCTTCTTTTGCTTCAGAAATACTGGCTTCATTTGTTAAAACGGCAATTTTAATTTCTTTTCCAACCCCATGTGGTAACGTCACAGTTGTACGTAATTGTTGATCCGCATATTTCGGATCAATATTTAAATTTGCATGCAGTTCTGCTGTTTCGACAAATTTTGCATTTGCTGTTTCTTTAAGGATTTTAATTGCCTCTTCAACAGTTGAACATACAATATTTTCAGTTTTTGTACGATTTTCTTTTTGACGACGAGATAATTTTCGCATATTATTTCTCCATTAAATATTTATAAAGTGTAGATTAATCCACAATGGAGATACCCATATTACGGGCAGTTCCTTCAACAACTTTAACCGCGCTACTGATTTTAGTTGTGTTTAAATCCGGTAATTTAATATTAGCAATTTCTTCTAATTGTGCTTTTGTTACTGAACCAACATTTACTCTATTCGGAGTCGAGGAACCTTTTTTAATTTTTGCAGCATTAGCTAATAAAACCGATGCAGGAGGTGTTTTAAGAATAAATGTATAACTTCGATCTTCGTAAACCGAAATTTCTACCGGGATAATCAGACCACCTTTGTCATTTGTTTTTGCATTATACTCTTTACAAAACGCTGCAATGTTGACACCATGTTGACCTAAAGCTGGTCCCACTGGAGGCGCTGGTGTCGCTTTACCTGCAGGTAAGGCTAATTTAATCAACGCAGTTATTTTTTTTGCCATATTAATTTGAAACGTAAAAAGTAGAAATGAACAAAATTTACTTGTTAAAATTTGTTCAAAAGATATTAATTACTGAGTTTTAAATATTTTAAAATTCTATCTAAAAACTAAAAACCTCTTATATTTAGAGAAACGCGCCCTGAAGGACTTGAACCCTCGACATCTAATTTTGGAGACTAGCGTTCTACCAACTGAACTAAGGACGCTTAAAGAATATTGTAGATATAATACGATAAAAATGCAAGATTTTAAATTATATTTAATAGAACCACAATAATTATTATAAAATATGTCAAGTTTTCCTCCAAATACTAACCGTTTAATTATTGAGAGATATTTGCCACATAATTTTTTAGCCGAGAAAACTATATTAAGTAGTTTATTAATTAATTCAGAAGCAATTGATATTTGTTTACGTACTATTACAATTGAAACATTCTATTTTAAAAACCATCAAGAAATATATAAAGCAATTCTATCGATGTATAGAAAAAAAGTACCAATAGATATTATTACTTTAAATACATTTTTACAAGATAATGGTTTGTTGGAAAAAATTGGTGGTATAAAAGTATTGATTGATTTAGTTAATCAAGTCCCGAATTTGGTATATCTAGAAGATTATATTCGATTAATACAAGATAAATTTATACGTCGTTCTTTAATCAAGTTCGGATATGAAGCTATAAATTCGGGATATATTACAAATCTTTCATTGGAAGATATTCTGAGTACCTTAGAAACACAATTATTTAATTTGACGAACGAAGTTAAAAGTCAAAATATTTCAAGTAGTGTAGACTTATTTTCAAGTGTCTTTTTAGAATTGAAAGAAAAATCGTTACAACCTTCATTAGCAGGTTTGTCATCTGGATTCTATGATTTAGACTCATTTACGCAAGGATTTCAAAAATCTGACTTAATTATTGTTGCAGGACGACCTTCTATGGGAAAAACGGCCTTATGTTTAAACATAGCAATAAATATTGTTAAGACTTCACAGTTACCTGTTTTGTTTTTTAGCCTAGAAATGTCAAAAAAGCAATTGACCTATCGTCTATTGGCTACTGAAACACTAATAAATCCCATACGTTTACGTAATGGAAATTTATATAAGGAAGATTGGTTAAGATTAAATACAACAATTAAAGATTTATCAAGTTTACCATTATTTATTGATGATACCCCAAATCTTTCTATTCAAGATATTCGGTCCAAAATAAAGAAAATAATCTTTGAACATAACCATATTGGATTAATTGTAATTGATTATTTACAATTAATGCAGAACTCAAAATTGAAAATTGAAAACCGTGTTCAAGAGCTTTCTCAAATTACTCGTTCATTAAAAAACTTAGCACGAGAATTCAATGTTCCTTTAATTGCTCTTTCACAATTAAGTCGAAATGTTGAAAGTCGTATGATGAAAAGACCGATTCTTTCAGATTTACGAGATAGTGGGTCAATTGAACAGGATGCCGATTTAGTCTTAATGTTGTATCGCGAAAGTTACTATAATTTTCATAATGAAGACGATTCTAGCATTGATAATACTGAATTGATTATAACAAAACAAAGGAATGGTCCAATCGGAACTGTTGAATTAAAGTTTGATACGATACATACGAGGTTTTTGAATTTAATTTCTGATGTATAATTGCCCAGAACCAGATTCGAACTGGTGACACGAGGATCTTCAATCCACTGCTCTACCAACTGAGCTATCCGGGCTTAGTAATTAGTATAATATATTTCCATGAAAATAACAATATTTATTTTAGAAAAAATAAATATTGTTATTTTCATGGAAATATATTATAATAGTAATTAGGTATAGTCTTTATTAGAACTTATTAAAGTGGGTTTAAAATGTCAGGATCGTAAGATAGCAGCATAAGACTTTTCTTAGAATTTCGTATTAAAGCTATACCTTGACTTCAGCCTGCTATAATTTACTCAGTTACTTAAAGTAACTAGGTTCAAAATTTATTTGTTTAATTATTTATTTCAATAAAAGGTATAATCGACTAAAAAATTCTTTCTTTTAAGAAATAATAATAAAAATTATGTTTTTTTTCTTAAAAATTGATACAATTAGTATTGTAGTCAATTTTACTATTTATTACTTTAAAATAAAACGGAATTAGGAATGACAACTTCATTAGCAAATTTTATATCTAGTTTAGTAGCGGGTGGCTTAGTTGTAGCAGCTATTGCTGTTGCTTTAACTATTATCAGTAAGAGTGATCGAGTAACACGATCTTAATAATTTACGTTCATTTTAATTTATAGTTCAAGTAGTTAAGAAACTTATTAATACAAAAAAATAATGATATGATAAATTTCAGTTTTGGTCCAAATATTTTCTTAGGTCTTATTTTAGGATTTGGAATATTACTTTTATATTTCTTAAGATTTGTCAAACCGGAAGTTGCGAGAGATGAAGATCTTTTCTTTGTAACTCTTGGTTTACTATATAGTTCGATACTAGTTGTTCATGGATGGCGTTTAGATCCTATTTTATTATTTAGTCAAGTCTTGATTATAGCATCTGTGTTAGGAGCTGGTTGGGAAAATATTCGGTTACGAGGGTTACTTGTTAATATCACAAAGAAAAAAAAAGAAAATGATTAAAGATTTTTATTTTCTTGGTTTCAATTTTGTAAATAGTGTTTTTAAATTATGTTTAAAAAATATTCGAGATTTTTTGCGTTAGCTTTATTTTGTGTTTTTGGTATCTCAGTTACGAGTGCGTCTGCTATTGACTTAGATGAAGCAACACGAACAGTTGTAGCTGATTCATCAGGAAACACAACTGTTTTATCACCAGAACAGGTTAAACGAGGAAAACGTTTATTTAATGCAACATGTGGAGCTTGTCACGTTGGTGGGATGACAAAAACAAACCCTAACGTTGGTTTAGATCCAGAAGGGTTAAGTTTAGCAACCCCACGTCGTGATAGTATTGCTGCTTTAGTAGATTATTTAAAGAATCCGACTAGTTATGACGGTTTAGATTCGATCGCAGAGATTCATCCAAGTATTAAGAGTGCTGATATTTATCCACGTATGCGTTCATTAACAGATGAAGATTTATATTCAATTGCTGGTCATATTATGTTACAACCTAAAATTGTAACAGAAAAATGGGGCGGTGGAAAAATTTACTATTAATATTTTAGAAAACCCACTAATCTTTATTTAAAATTCATTTAATGTCGATTTGGGTAAAGATTAGTAAATTTTTCTAGTATTGTATTACATCAGAACGAATAATTTTTATCTCCAGTCTTAGAAAACCGCTGGGATTTTCTCAAAATCAAAAATCAATTTTTGATTTTGAGAAAGGTTACTGTTTAGTTGTAGAATAAAATCAGTCTACAAAGCATGTAGCTCAGTGGATAGAGCATCAGATTCCGATTCTGAAAGTCGGGGGTTCGATTCCCTTCATGCTTATTCTCTTAATAATTTCAAACTTTTTAATTTAGTAAAATTCTTAATAAACAATCTAAAAATTAACTTTTAGGGGCT